ATGCGATTGCATTATAAGGCCGCAATTGAACAGATCGAGCAAGTTCAAATTGACGTAACATGAAACCTATTAATCCGAAAGCACCATGGAGAGCAACAAAAGTCCACAGACCACCTAATTGACACCAACGGGTAAAATCTCCTTGTGCTTCAGGACCCCATAGTAACAACAAAGAGTGGGCTAAACTATTAGCCGGAGTAGAGACTGCAGCGGTTAAGAAGTTGCAGCCTTCCAAATAGGAACTTGCCAATCCATGAGTATACCATGAAGTTACAAAGGTTGTACCTGTGAACCAACCCCCCAAGGCGAAATAGGCGCAAGGAAAGAGCAATAGACCGGACCAACCCACAAAAACGAAACGGTCCCTCCGTAACCAGTCATCCATAATATCAAATAAATCATTTTCATCTTTGGTAAATTTACCAATAGCTATAGTCATAGTGATCCTCCTATTCAACTACTTCAACCATTTCCGAACACCTCATAGCATTTTCAGGCATGGGACCTTCGAGGCTTTTATCATTTATATATGATTTTTTTTCTCGTAGACTGTCCCTTTTTTCTAATGGGTTTCGAATATTAAAATCATTTATTGGTCTATTGATACCTAGGTAAAATCAAATACATAAACTCAATTCGGTTATCCCTTTCTATTCTTAAAAATACCCTAAGTCATGAATTGTCTTATGACTCATAAATCTGATAGATAAATTTTATAAAGAACTGTTCAAAAAACAAATGATCCATTTTCTCGCTCTCGCTACTAGCGGATCCTCAGACATACCCCTCTCCTTTGATCAAATAATCTTATTCTTGAATCTTGTTTGCGAAATTGAAAAAAAAAAAAAAAAATAGTTTTCTATATTCTTCTAATTTCTATGTCTAGAAAACAACTACACATATATTTTATTACTTTCGATTTTACATTTTTTTTTCTTTTATTGTCTTCTTTGTTCTATTTTCTTTTATTTCCGATTAAGAAAAGTATACTTTTCTTAATTTATTTTTACCTATCTGTCAGATTTTTGAATATTATATTTATTGAATTTATTTAATAATAAGAGACTGTAAGTGAAAGTATCTTTCTCGCACCCATTAATTGCCGGAAATATGTCGTATGCATCGATATGAAAAAAGAATATTGGATAGGTGAAGCCCTGATTTGATGGATTTATTTTTCTATAGATATATCATATCTTATAGAAATAATAGAAATGTAAATGGATCTTTTCTTGTGTTCGGAAAAAAAAATGACTGGTATGTTGGAGCTTGGAATAAGCTCTTCCGCGTGGAGGAAGGGAATAGCAATTTCTTCCTATAGGTTCTATAGGAACGAACAAGAAGATTTAATCGGAAATATCGACAGATTCTTACGGAGTCCGAACAAACCAAACAAAGAAGTATTAAAAACAAAATGAAAAAAGATCCACTGTTCGAATTTCATCTCTATCGAATTTGAATATCAGAATAGTAGATATAGTTATGATTCAATGGGTTAGGTCCACTTACTTTTTTATAATCTTTCTTTCCAATTTTTTTTTATTAGAATAATTGAAAATAGGAATATCTGGCAATTAAAGGAAATATCATTATTCATTATATAAATAAATAAAAAAAAAAAATAGACAAAAAAAAAGAAAGAATAATATAATAAAAAAATGTTTCATTTTCTAACTAGAATTAGTTTACTATATTTGAATTTATTAGAATGATAACAATAACTTATTAGAATTCAGAATTATATTTTATAATGAAATTCTACGATTCCTTATTTTTTTTTTTACAAATAAAAATAATATCTCTATTCTTCCTTCAAATATGAATACTACTGCTGAATTTTTATGAAAAAAGTAAAAAAAGCCCCTTATCGGATTTGAACCGATGACTTACGCCTTACCATGGCGTTACTCTACCACTGAGTTAAAAGGGCCCCGTTTGATTCAATTCCTGAATAAGGAACTAGCCAATATGAGTCTAGTACATATAGTACATATATTTGTTACTGCATATACTTATTATATAGATAGGATTAGAATAGATGTACATAGATATATTTTAGCCGTATAGTCACTCATTCTTATTAAGGAACAAAAAATTGGATTTACCTAGTGAATAGAGTCTAATAGTTAAAAAAAAAAATAAATGGTTTATTGATATTGAATTTGATAAATATCAATGTAATGAGTTATTTCAAAACCGATTCGAATTGAAGTCATCCTCATCATAACGAAATTTATTGTATTGATACATGTACCTACCAATTCAAATATTTGATCAAATCATTGATAAATGGATTCAAATTTCCTGCCCCTCAACCAAATTCTTTTTTTTTTTTTTTTTTCAAAAAAAAAAAAAGAATTTTCAATAACTTGTGTTGATCCCTATCCTTGTTACTTGATTTCCAGATTGATTATCGTTTTTTATTTCTATTTCCCGGATTAATGTGAGATAGAAATATATCTACTACTGAATCTTAACAATGAATGAAAGTAAAAGAAATGAGGTTTAAACTCCTTGCTTTTTCCAGCAAACCCATTATTTCCTGAAAGGATCTTATTTTTCTTTCGCATTACTTATCTTTTTTCTATTTTTTTTTAGAATTATAGATTGACGATTGGAATGAAGAATTTCGAAATCTAAATAATGAATCAAAAAATTCTACGGAATTTTGAAAGATGGTAAGATCCTACTGATCGAATCATATCATTCCATTATATTGACAAATTCAAAAAACTGTTCATACTATGAACATAGTATAATGACGGTCGGGCAAGTATGCCCCCATCGTCTAGTGGTCCAGGACATCTCTCTTTCAAGGAGGCAGCGGGGATTCGACTTCCCCTGGGGGTAGGGTACTACGAAAGGAAGTTTATCATGGATTATCAATAAAGACTGAAATGGATTCTTCCTGGGTCGATGCCCGAGCGGTTAATGGGGACGGACTGTAAATTCGTTGGCAATATGTCTACGCTGGTTCAAATCCAGCTCGACCCAATAATTTGCCGACCCACCATGAAATGATATAACCCATTTGTTGTTCTCCCGAAATAACCGATGTGTTCTGATACGGAAGAAAAAAAAAGATGATACATCTCTAGCGCTATTTATTTTTTACGTATTACGTATTTTTTCCACAAGTTCGGATCTTGTTAATGATCTAGATGCATATCAGGATCTGTAATTATAAAGTCTAAGGAAAGGATTAAAGTCTAATCAATTAAAAAAAAAAAGACTCTTTTTTTCAATCGATTTGGCAATAACGAACGGATTACGAGTAATCCGTGTCGATCTCGCTAAAGTACATATCCATATATATATTTATTTATCAATATATAAATAAGTACTGCCTTTGTCAGTTACAGCACAATGATTCGAATCTAAAATCGAAAAAGAAAGCGTTTGAGGGAAATCATAAGAATATGTATGCTGTACGTTTTTTTCCCTGGGATTGTAGTTCAATTGGTCAGAGCACCGCCCTGTCAAGGCGGAAGCTGCGGGTTCGAGCCCCGTCAGTCCCGATCGATACAAATCCAATAAAAAAAAAAAAAAGAAAAAATTCTTCAAATAAAGAAGAAAAAGAATTTTTGATTGAATCAGAAATAGATTTTTGGAATTTGGTATGGATAAAAGATCTTCCTATGTTATACTATTCAATTCTCGACGATGAATCGGTTTTTTAGCTCAGATATTGTTATTCATGATATTGATCTGATTTGATATCATCGAGATGTAATTTATACCATTGAATTTACCGACGAAAGATTTATCATCTCTATGGGATTAAATCCCGAGTTCTTTATTGGAAATAAAAGAGAAATAAAACATAGAGATTATGGAAGTAAATATTCTCGCATTTATTGCTACTGCCCTGTTCATTCTAGTTCCTACTGCCTTTTTACTTATAATTTACGTAAAAACGATAAGTCAAAGTGATTAATTTTACTTAAACATAACTTCTTAATTCTTATCAATGCTCAATGCAATGATTGAAAAAAAAAAAAAAAGATTTCAATTTTGAGTCTTAGTCTTAAATGAAATGATCGGACTAGAATCAGTATAATTCTATGAAATCCGGATAGTATGGTAGAAAGAAATCAATTGGATTTCTTTCTACCATACTATATCTATCTATTATTGTAGTGTATAAAGTTTTACTCTATAAAAATAGAAGTTTAATGTGGATCAATCTACAAAATTTTTATTTTCACATTCATATATATATGGAATATCAATTTCATATATGTAATGTACATAGCATAGCGTCCCAATTTTTTTTTTTTTCTGTTTCATCTATTTGATTTGTATTGGTTCCAATCAATCTGAAATAATCAAAAAGAAACTCTTATTCTTCCGAGTGGAATTTTTAGATTTCTGATTATTTTCAATACCAATCCTGGTATCATATTAAAAAAAAAAATAAATAAAGTAATCTTTTTAGCATTCCGAAGAAGTAATTGATTAAGTAGTTGTTATTAAATAGCTGACAGATGATCAGGGGATTCTATCAGAAACTTTTTCGCATTTCGACAAGATTGGTGGTAAAACCTAACCGATTTTTAACGCTCGAACCATGATAGGAAATGAGTTCAATAAAGGATAAATCCAATCTCGAACCTAAAAAAAAAAAAAATAAAACAAGGGGTGAGGTAAATACGTAATATGGGATTTGCCTAAGCCAACGGCAATATATTATTATGTGTAGTATCTTGTTAAACAACTCCTATGTTTATTTTGTTTCCTATAGAAATTGTGTATCTGTTTAATAACTAATAACAGAACTATTTTCTTTTCTCTTTGAAAAAAGAAAAGGAGGGAAAAAGAGGAGGAGTGGGGGGGTTCCGTGGTTCCTCATTTTCCATATATATAAGTTTGGTAAGACCCAGTTCATCGAAATAAAAAAAATCTTACAAAGAATTCGGTTGGAATAGGAATCCATTTCCTATTATTTATATTCCCTTGACTTTCAAAAAAAAAAAGTGAACATAGGAATAATTCAACTATTTGTTTGATTGAAAGAGTATTTTAGATTTCTATATTATCTATAAAATACATTACTATATTATCCATAAAATACATCGCACCAATAGAATACTATAGAATTCCGAAATGTGGATAGATTTGAATTCAATTAATTAGTATTAATTAAATACTTAAATTAAATACTTAAATTCAATAGTATAAAAAAGTAAAAAAATTTCAGAACACAGCTAGAAAACAATTGATACAGCTTGATCCCTTAACTCAATTAGTAATACCTTTAAAGTCCACTTCTTCCCCATACTACGAGGGAAAGGGAAAATGTAAAAACTACCATTAAAGCAGCCCAAGCAAGACTTACTATATCCATGTAAATTTTGTCTCCTATCTCTATCAATATGAAGAAATTATTTCATTATTGTTCACTAATTCTTCTTGTTTTATTTTCTTTTATTATTATTCACTAATAATACTATAATAATAATGGAATCGCTGGTACAGAGTCAAAAATGGATTCTGAACTAACATCATTCACGAAACAATCCAAACAATCCAATTAGAACACCTAATAAGTTCTTATCTGATTTCTAGTAGAATTGGAAAGCATTACGCATAAAAAAAATATTCGAAAACTTCCTTAGAAGTCTTTTTGGAAGTATTAATGAAATGAATGTTACTAATAGGTAGGAATAATAAGACCCATGTTTTATTTTGTTTCCCCCATTTCATTAAGTAAAAAAAAAGTAAAAAAAAAAAGTCAATTAGCTATTCAATTTAACTAATCGAACTAATATTGAATAAATGCGGGAGCGCTCATAGACTTTTATGAGTCTATATACAAGGTTTCTTACGCTCCTTCCCCAACCAAAAATGGAATTCGATTCTATGTCCAACCTATCCCTATCCAATCTAATTGAGGACCCGGTCAGTAGATGGACAATACAGTAGTATTGGAATGAAAGGACTATCATTTCAAGATTTATCGATTCCTTTTCACTACTAGAATCTTTCCGTGAATCCGAAACGAAAGGATTTACGGCATTTTAGAGAACAAACCTCCCGATGCTTATAATTTAGAATCAAACAAGTTTCGAGAATTCTTTCCCCCCGCTGACTTCTGCTGGAAAAAAAATTTCCAGTTTTCTATCAACAAAACGGAATAAACTATTTCAATTCTCTTATCGATCAGGCGACACCCGGATTTGAACTGGGGAAAAAGGATTTGCAGTCCCCCGCCTTACCGCTCGGCCATGCCGCCAAAACGATACAAAAAAATATATGAACCCCCCCCCCTTTTTTTTTTCAATTGAAAAAAAAAAAACGTGCACCTTCAGTCACAAAAGCAAAAGTCTGAGGACAAATCGGAACCGTTAACTATTAATTCCTGAACGATTCTTGAATTTGAATCTAAAATGGTTTTTTCTTAATTAGATAAACAAAGCAAAATGGATACATAACTAATCAATATTGCTTTTTTTTTTTTTTGAAAAAAAAAAAGATTTCTCTATTTCAATTATAATAACAACTGTCTGTATATGTAAACCCTATGACATAAATTTTAATTGTTACATGGATATTATCCAATCGGGTATCTTATCTGTTTATGATACCTATACTATAGGGAATTTTCAAGAAATTCTCGTGCTTCTTTTTTTTTTTTTTTTACAATTTTTCATTAAATAGATTAGATTAAATAGAAAATCAAAATTTAACACGACTGTCCCGAATGAATATGACGGCAATCAAGTAAGAGACATATATATAGCTATAGCTCGAGTTAGATCTGTGCATGTTCAATAAATACAAGCCTTATTACGTTACGCACTCCAATCGTACTCTCAAATTCTAAAAAAAAAGATAAAAATATCTCTTTTCTCTGCGAATTCTAATTCTTTTTTGAACAATTGAAAAGGTTAAGTGTTCAAAAAAGAAATTCTATATTGTTTCTGATTATTAGATTAAGTATTTATCTCATCGAGCAGAGCAAATCCAAATCCCGAATTCCTTTTTTTTATGGTATCCAATCGAATTGAAATATGTAATATCATAACATAATAATGGTAGAAACGGAATCCATTTTTTTTCTTTAAAAAATTCCACCTAGACTTCTGGAATTTTTTAATTCGGTTCCATTTAGAATTTAGATTCTATCTGTTTGTTTTGTTGCAAATTCCAATTTGAGTATCAAATTCTATTTATTCCTCTTTTCATAATAGGTATTTCATATACGGAATTAGATAAAATTTCATGTGATTCAGTAAAAAGAACAGAAATTCCATTATTGCTAAGTCTATTCATGTGATTCGATGAAGAATGACAGCAAATCATGGGATATTGTCTATAAATGGGGAAATTGAAAATGCTTGGGGGTGGAAATGAGGGAATGTCTATAATACCCGGGTTGAATCAAATACAATTTGAAGGTTTTTGTAGGTTCATTGATCGGGGCTTAACAGAAGAACTTTATAAGTTTCCAAAAATTGAAGATACGGATCAAGAGATTGAATTTCAATTATTTGTGGA